TAGTATATACATAAGAATTTACTGAGAGGTGAATAAGTTGAAAGGTTTTGGTTAGGTAGTGGTTTGTTTTATAGTTTTTTTACGAATGCTAAAATTTAAGTTAAATTTTGTGTACCACTAGAATGAATAAAGCCTCAGTAAGGAGGGTGGGTGGATTTTTCCTTCTTTTTGGTGTTTTTGGGGGTTTGGCACCGAATTTTTTGAGGCGGGGGAGGGGGGGTTTGAGAATAAAATTTTAGTAGATGTTGATAATTATGTCTTACAAACATGAATAATTAGTCTTTTGGGCTTGTTTTATGTGGATTAATGATGCTTAACTAGAAGGTTCGTCTAGGTGATGAGCTGACCTTCATGCCTTGACGGCTATGTTGATGAAAGCGGCCTAAAATATAAAAATACCAAATGTCTGACACCACAGTTATGTTGGTCATGGGGTATGTCGGTCAAGGGCTGATTAGACCTGTTACCATCGAGATGTCTTATTTAAGGGGAACGTATGGACGATAAAACAATTGATGGCCCTGAAGTAAGAACCAGATGTCTGATAAAGTTTCACATTAGTCACCCCCAAGTTTAATGGGCCCGGAGCGAGAAGAGGGGGACTAGTGGGCGGGTTGTTGATTTCACGGAGGATGGTAGAAATATAGACTCAATGGGGTAGGGGATAGTCGTATGGAAGAGAAAGGTTTATGATTTGAATGGTGTATGTCTAATAACACAGATATGTCTGGAAGCATTATATGAATGTACTCCTTAATATTCATGTTGAGGTCCATTTTAATTAGGTTAATGACTTAGTTCATTGATTGATTATACGTGCTTATATGCTTGGGGAAAATAAATTAATGCACGATATACATTAATGTCTAATGTACTAGATAATTTTATGTACGTTCAAGAAGTAGTTTAAATAGAATATCAGCTTTGGGTGTTGATGGTGGGGAAATAATTCCTTCTTCTTGATGTCCTGAGAAGAGATTATTCTTCATTTTTGGTTTACAAGACCAAAGTAATATTTATACTATCGGGACTGGGTTTCATTTTAGTATTTTGTCTTCGATGATTCCGGAGATTGGTATAAGAATTAAAATGATTGAGAAGTAACTGATGGAGGCTAGTTGTCCAATGATAATGAATGGGTGTTCAACTGGTTGACCCCCAATTCATGTTAAAATAAGGAGGTTAGCTGCTAGGATTCAGTAAAGGGTTTGGGTGATTGGGCGGAAAGTGAGGCTTCGTTGTTTGGAAGTGTGTAGGAGTGGTAGGAGAGCTAGGATTAAAATTGATAGGACTAGGGCTACTACACCTCCTAGTTTGTTAGGGATGGAACGTAGGATAGCATAAGCAAATAAGAAATATCATTCTGGTTTAATGTGGGGTGGAGTGTTTAGGGGGTTGGCTGGGGAGTAGTTGTCTGGGTCTCCTAGAAGGTCTGGGAAAAATAGGACTAGTGTTATTAGGAATAGAAGTAGAATGAAAATGCCTAGCAGGTCTTTGATTGTATAGTAGGGGTGAAATGGAATTTTGTCTGCGTCGGAGTTTAATCCTGTGGGGTTGTTTGATCCCGTTTCGTGGAGAAATAGAAGGTGGACGATTGCTAAAGCTGCAATGATGAAGGGGAGAATAAAGTGGAATGCGAAAAAACGTGTCAGAGTTGCTTTATCTACTGAGAAGCCGCCTCAGATCCATTCTACTAGAGTGGTTCCAATGTATGGAATAGCTGAAAGAAGATTTGTAATTACTGTGGCGCCTCAGAAAGATATCTGTCCTCATGGGAGGACATACCCTATGAATGCAGTTGCTATAACTGCGAATAGGAGAATGACTCCAATGTTCCATGTTTCTAGGAAGGCGTATGATCCGTAGTATATCCCTCGTCCTACGTGAAGGAATAAGCAGATGAAGAATATGGAGGCTCCGTTAGCATGAAGATACCGGATTAGTCAGCCGTAATTTACATCTCGGCAGATATGGGTGACTGATGAGAATGCTGTTATTGTATCGGATGTATAATGTATTGCTAGGAATAGACCTGTGACAATTTGTACGATAAGGCATATGCCTAGGAGAGAGCCAAAGTTTCATCATGATGAGATATTAGACGGAGCAGGTAAGTCAATGAAGGCATGATTAATAATTTTAAGGAGGGGGTGGGTTTTTCGGATGTTTGTCATTAGGGGTTTCTATAGTTGAATTACAACGATGATCTTTCATGTCATTGGTCACAGTTAAGTGCTGTGTAGAAATAATGACAAATTATATGTTTATTTTAAGTCTATTATTTTTGACTGGTAGTTTAGGTTTAGCGTTAAAACCTTCACCAATTTATGGGGGACTGGGTTTGATTATTAGTGGTTGTATTGGATGTTTGATAGTTTTAGGTTTTGGTGGGTCATTTTTGGGTTTAATAGTATTTTTGATTTACTTAGGTGGGATGTTAGTTGTATTTGGTTATACAACTGCTATGGCCACTGAGGAGTATCCGGAGACTTGGGGTTCTAATTGGTTAATTTTCAGTTTTTTAGTCTTAGGGTTCTTTATAGAGTTGATAGTGTTTTATTTGTTAAATTTTTATGAGGAGGTTGAGTTAGTTGATTTTAGTGGTTTAGGTGATTGGCTGATGTATGAGATTGATGACGTTGGGGTGATATTAGAGGGTGGAATTGGGGTTGCAGCTATGTACAGTTGTGCTACTTGGATAATGGTAGTGGCTGGGTGGTCTTTGTTTGCTGGTATTTTTATTATTATTGAAATCACTCGGGACTAATAATATAGAGAGTAAAGATAAGTGAGATTGTGATTAAGAAAGATAGGAAGTATAGTTTGATTAGCCCTTTTTGATTGGTTATTATCTTAGATATGTAGGCATGTGTAATTGAGGTGGATTTTGGGATTGTTTTTTCTAGTCAGATTGTGTCTAGAAGGTTTGAAGATAATTTATAGCTTGGATTTAAAGTTTTTTGTGGGATAATTCGGTGGATAATTGATGGAAAGTATCCTAGGGATGTTGAGAATGATGCGGGTTTGGAGGTGGTTTTTATGGAGAAGTTTAGGGTTAAGTTATTTAGTTCTAGGGCTATGGCAAATCCTATGATTGAAATCAGTAGGGCTGTAACTTTAAGGTATCAAGGTATTGTGAGCATTGGAATATTAGTTGGGGGGATATTAAGTGAGATGAGGAAGCCAGCAAAAATGCTTCCTAGCGCTAATCGTTTGATAGGATTAATAAGGTCTGGGTTACTTTCGTCTATGATGATTAGTGGGGAATAACGTGGTTTTGTTATAGTGACGAAGTAAATAATTCGTATGCTGTATATGGCGGTTATGGTTGTGGCGATTAGAGTGACTATTAGGGCTCAGGCGTTGGTATTGCACGTGTTAATGGATTCAATGATAAGGTCTTTTGAATAGAAGCCTGTGAGAAATGGTATACCTGTTAAGGCTAAACTGCCAATGATGAAGCATGATGATGTGAATGGTATTGTTTTTATTATGTTGCCTATTTTTCGGATGTCTTGTTCGTCGTTAAGATTGTGAATAATTGATCCAGAGCATATAAATAATATGGCTTTGAAAAATGCGTGGGTGCAGATGTGGAGGAAGGCTAGGTGAGGTTGGTTAATTCCTAAAGTTACTATTATAAGGCCTAGTTGGCTGGATGTAGAGAAAGCTACAATTTTTTTGATGTCGTTTTGGGTTAGGGCACAGATTGCTGTAAATAGTGTGGTAATGGCTCCAAGACATAATATAGCTGTTAGGATGGTACTGTTGTTTGAGGTTAATGGATGGAATCGGATTATTAGGAAGATGCCTGCGACAACTATAGTGCTTGAGTGAAGTAGGGCTGAGACGGGGGTTGGCCCTTCTATGGCTGATGGAAGTCATGGGTGAAGGCCAAATTGGGCTGATTTTCCTGTGGCTGCAATTAATAGTGCTGAGAGTGGTACTAGGTCACTGCTGTTGGTTAAAAAGATTTGTTGGAGTTCTCAGGAGTTTATATTTAGGCAGAATCAGGTTATAGCTAAAATAAAGCCTACGTCTCCGATTCGATTGTATAGAATTGCTTGTAGGGCTGCTGTGTTGGCGTCTGCACGGCCGTATCATCATCCAATAAGTAGGAAGGATATAATTCCTACTCCTTCCCAACCAATGAAAAGTTGGAATAGGTTATTAGCTGATGTTAGGATTAATATAGTAATTAGAAATAGTATTAGGTATTTGATAAATCGGTTGATGTTGGGGTCTGAATGTATGTATCAGGAGGAGAATTGTATGATTGATCAAGTAACGAACAGGGCTACGGATAAAAATAAAATTGAAAAATAGTCAATTTTAAAGCTTATTGTAAGTTTAACGGAATTAATAGTGATTCAATGTCAGCTGGTAATTATATATTCTGTATTATAGTGGAAGAATAGCAATAGTGGTAGTAGGCTAAGGAAAAATGAGTATTTAATTGATGAGGTGGCGTATGATGGGTAGTTGATAATTTTAGTTAGATTTGTTGAGGAGATAATGATGGGTGTTGCTAGTAGAATAAGAATTATGAGAATTGAGGATGTTATTATGTTTATTACTTTTATTTGGAGTTGCACCAAGGTTTTTGGTTCCTAAGACCAATGGATTACTTCTATCCTATAAAAGTAAGAAAGCCATAGTTTTAGGTATGGGGGCATGAATTAGCAGTTCTTGCATACTTTCTTGGTAAATAAAGAGTTTTATCTCTTGTTGTTAGATTCACAGTCTAATGTTTTTTGTAAACTATATCTACATAATATTGGGCCTGCAATGAGTTTGGGGTTAATTGTAAGTAAGACAAGGGGGATAATGTGGAGGGCTATAAGTGTAAGTTCTCGTGTGTGGGAGGGTTGTAAGTTAATTATATGGCTAGTTAATTTACCTCGTTGAGTTGTAATAATTATATATATTGTATATATTCCTGTAATAATGATGTTTGAAGCTATGAGAATGATAGAGGGGTTTGATCAGGAGAATATTGATATTACAATAAATAATTCTCCTAAAAGGTTAATTAGTGGGGGTAAGGCTAGGTTAGCTAGGCTTGCTAATAATCATCATGTAGCTATTAGTGGGAAAATTATTTGTAGACCTCGGGCTATGATTATAGTTCGGCTGTGAATGCGTTCATAGTTAGTGTTTGCTAGGCAGAAGAGGAGTGATGAAGTTAGACCGTGGGCAATTATTAGGATGGTAGCTCCTATGAAGCTTCATGGTGTTTGAATCATAATAGCTGCAATGACTAAGGCTATGTGACTAACGGATGAGTAAGCAATTAATGATTTTAGGTCTGTTTGACGGAGACAGATTGAGCTGGTTATGACTATACCTCATAGCGATAGTATAATGAATGGATATGCTATACTTTTTGTTAGAGGGTCTAGGATAATAGCGATTCGTATTATGCCATAGCCTCCTAGTTTTAAGAGAATGGCTGCTAAGATTATGGAGCCTGCGATTGGAGCTTCTACGTGAGCTTTGGGTAATCATAGGTGAACTCCGTATAGAGGTATTTTGATGAGAAAAGCTATTATACATGCTAGTCATAAGATATTGTTAGATCATGTTAGGTGCAGAGAGTGCGTTGTAAGGGAGAGGAGTAGAAAATTGAGGGAGCCTATTGAGTTTTGAATTGAGATAAGGGCGATTAGAAGAGGAATAGAGCCGATTAGTGTGTAAAATAGGAAGTAAATTCCTGCGTTTAGGCGTTCTGTTTGATTGCCCCATCGGGTGATGATAATTAAAGTGGGAATAAGGGTGGCCTCAAATAGGATGTAGAATAGGATAAGTTCGGTTGCGGAGAATGTTATAATAAGTAATGTTTGGAGGCATACGAGCATTGAGATATAAAATTTTTGGTGGGTTGTAGGTTCTTTTTTTATATGATTTTGGCTCGCCAGAATCATTAGTGGGAGAAGTCAGGTTGTTAAAATAATTAGTGGGGTAGATAGTGGATCAGAGGAGAATGTGATTGAGAAGTTTAAGTGGTTTTCATCGTTTTGTCATAATAGGGTTAGGCTTAGAAGGCTTACTAAGAAGCTGTATGAGGTTACGTTGGTTCAGAATTTTTTGTCTTTTGATAGTCATGTTAGTGGGAGAAGTATGAGTGAAGGGAGAATAATTTTTAGCATTGTAGAAGATTAAGATTCTGAACATAGTCTGTTCCATATGTGTTTGATACTTTTACTAGTAGGGCTAAGCCTACTGCTGCTTCGCAAGCGGCAAACACTAAGATAGTAATAGGGATTGGTATGGAGATTATGGAGTTGGAGTTTAGTGTAGATATTGAGGTTATAATAAATAGGGATAGTATCATTCCTTCTAGGCATAGGAGTGTAGATATAAGGTGGGAACGAAATATTAAAGTGCCTAGAAGAGATAGGGTGAATGCCAAAGTTAAGTTGAGTAAAGCAGATGTCATTGTTGGTAATTATGACTATTATCATAATCTAATGAGTCGAAATCATTAATTTTATTTAAACTAATTACCAGTTATTCTGTTCATTCAAGCCCTTTTTGTGTCCACTCATAACTGAGGCCTAGGGCTAGAATGGTGACTAAAATAAAAGCTGTTGTGGTTATTGTAAGAGTATTAGTTGTTTGAATTGCTCATGGGAGTGGAAGTAGTAAAGCAATTTCTAAGTCAAATAATAGAAATGTGATTGCTACTAGGAAAAATTTTATTGAGAATGGGAGGCGTGCGGAGCTTGTTGGGTCAAACCCACATTCGTACGGGTTTGCTTTTTCAGAGTAAATATTCATTTGGGGTAGTCAGAATGCGATGGAAACGAGGGTTAGGGAGAGTAAGATATTAATTGTAATAATAAGGAATAAATTGATTACTTTCTTCCGAGCATTTTTCGGAGTCTACTGATTGGAAGTCAGTTATATTAGTTATACTAAGAAAGTAAGATCCTCATCAATAGATGGAGACGTATAGGAATAGTCAGACTACGTCAACGAAGTGTCAGTATCATGCTGCTGCTTCAAATCCGAAGTGATGTTTGGATGTGAAATGAAATTTTAGTTGTCGTAGAAGGCAGACAATGAGGAAAGTTGAGCCAATAATTACGTGTAGGCCGTGGAATCCTGTTGCTATGAAGAATGTTGAGCCGTAAATTCCGTCTGAGATGGAGAAGGAGGTTTCGAAGTACTCTGAGGCTTGGAGGATAGTAAAATATAGGCCTAGGAGAATGGTGATAAATAAGGCTTGATTTATGTGGTTTCGTTTTCCTTCTATTAGGCTGTGATGAGCTCATGTGATAGAAACCCCTGATGCTAGCAAGACTGACGTATTCAGAAGAGGTACTTCTAGGGGGTTTAGTGGTGTAATTCCTGTTGGTGGTCAGCAGCCACCTAGGTCATGTGTGGGAACCAGGCTGGAGTGATAGAACGCTCAGAAAAATCCGGCAAAGAAGAAAATTTCGGATACAATGAATAGAATTATTCCATATCGTAATCCTTTCTGTACAATAGGAGTGTGATGACCTTGGAATGTTCCTTCTCGGATAATGTCTCGTCATCATTGGTACATAGTTAGAATATTTGCTAGAAGGCCTAGTGATAGAAGAGTTGTGGAGTTGTAGTGAAATCATATTACTAAGCCAGATGTAAGGAGGAGGGCTGAAAAAGCTCCTGTTAGTGGTCATGGGCTTGGGTTGACTATATGATATGCGTGGGTTTGGTGGGTCATTATGTATTATCATGTAAATATAGGCTTACTAGGAGTGTAAAGACGTATGCTTGAATTAGGGCTACAGCAAATTCAAGTACTGTAAGTAGGAGTAGAATAATAAATGTAATAGTGGCAGTTGGTGGGCTAATATCTATAAGTACTAGGGTGGCGCCTCCGATTAGGTGCATTAGTAGATGTCCTGCAGTGATGTTAGCTGTTAGTCGTACTGCTAATGCTATTGGTTGAATAAATAGACTGATGGTTTCGATAATGATTAGTATAGGAATAAGTGAGATGGGTGTTCCTTGTGGGAGGAAATGGGCTAAAGAGTTTTTTAGTTTATGTCGGAATCCTAAGATTACGGCCCCAGCTCACAGTGGAATAGCTATGCTTAGGTTTATAGATAGTTGGGTGGTTGGAGTGAATGTGTGGGGGAGAAGGCCTAATAGGTTTGTTGAGCCAATAAATATAATTAAGGAAACAATTATTAGGGCTCAAGTTCGTCCTTTTGGTGTATGAATTAATATTATTTGTTTAATAATAAGTTTAATTAGTCAATGTTGAAATGAGTGGAGGCGGTTATTAATTAGGCGTTCCGATGATGGGAATAGAATGGATGGAAATATGATAATGGCTATAACAATTGGCAGTCCTATTATTGTTGGGGTAATGAAAGAGGCGAATAGATTTTCGTTCATTTTGTTTCTCAAGGGTTTTTTGTTTCTTTTGTTGTTACTACTTTTTGTGTAGGGGCTGCAGGGAAGGTTTGAGAGGAGATTTTTAATTGGAACAAGATAAACAGGGTAGCTATCGAGGAAACAATTGTAATAAATCATGTGGATGTATCTAATTGTGGCATATCATTGTGGAGATTTATGGTCTCTAACTTTAACTTAAAAGGTTAACGCTCTAAGCTTCGCAATGATTTTAAATTATTGAAGCTGATCAGTTTTCAAAGTGTTTTAGAGGGACTATTTCAAGGACAATAGGCATAAAGCTGTGATTTGATCCGCAAATTTCGGAGCATTGGCCATAGAATAGGCCGGGACGGTTTGATGTTACTGTAGCTTGATTTAGGCGACCTGGGATTGCGTCAGTTTTTAATCCTAGCGATGGAACGGCTCATGAGTGTAAAACGTCTTCGGATGAAATTAATATACGGATTGGAAGTTCTATTGGTAAGACCACTCGGTTATCGACTTCTAGGAGGCGGAGTTCACCTGGTTTAAGGTCGTTGGTTGGAGTTATGTAAGAGTCAAAACATAGATCTTCGTAGTCAGTATATTCGTAACTTCAATATCATTGATGTCCTATAGTTTTTACTGTTAGCACTGGGTTGTTGATTTCGTCTATTATGTATAAAATTCGGAGGGAGGGGAGGGCAATTAGAATTAGGATGACGGCTGGAAGGATAGTTCAGATTGTTTCGACTTCTTGGGCGTCTATCGTGCTGGTATGGGTGAGTTTTGTTGTTAATATTAGTGAAATAATGTACAAGACTAAGGAGCTGATAAGGAATACAATTATTAGTGTGTGGTCATGGAAGTTTGTGAGTTCTTCTATAATGGGAGATGTAGCGTCTTGTAAGCCTAATTGGAAGGGGTAAGCCATATAAGATATATAGATTTCAGTCTATAATTTAACTTTGACAAAGTTATGTAATTATTTTACTAATATCTTATAGAGAAAGACATAGTGGTTATGAAATTGGCTTGAAACCAGTTCTAGGGGGTTCGAATCCTTCCTTTCTTATTTAACTTTTACGTAGGAAGGCTCTTCGAATGTGTGGTAGGGAGGTGGGCATCCGTGAAGTCATTCTAGATTAGTAGAAGAATAAGAGATTGATAGGACTTCTCGTTTTGATGCAAAAGCTTCTCAAATTATGAAAATTATTACAAGTACAGCTGTTAGTGAAATGAATGACCCTATAGATGAGATTGTATTTCATGTGGAGTAGGCATCTGGATAGTCGGAGTAGCGTCGTGGTATACCTGAAAGGCCTAGGAAGTGTTGAGGGAAGAATGTTATGTTTACTCCTACAAATATAATGGCGAAGTGGGCTTTTGCTCATATGTCGTCTAGGGTATATCCTGAAAACAGTGGGAATCAGTGCACGAATCCAGCTATAATAGCAAATACTGCTCCTATGGATAAAACATAGTGAAAGTGGGCTACTACATAATATGTATCGTGAAGCACAATGTCAAGGGATGAGTTTGATAGGACAATACCAGTCAGCCCGCCCACTGTAAATAAGAAGATGAAGCCTAGGGCTCATAGTATAGCGGGAGATCATTTGATATTTCCGCCGTGTAAGGTTGCAAGTCAGCTAAATACTTTTACGCCTGTAGGAATTGCGATAATTATAGTGGCAGATGTAAAGTAAGCTCGTGTGTCTACGTCTAGGCCTACTGTAAACATGTGGTGTGCTCACACGATAAATCCTAGGAAACCGATAGATATTATGGCTCATACTATACCTATATACCCAAATGGTTCTTTTTTTCCAGAGTAGTAAGTAACTACGTGTGAGATAATTCCAAATCCTGGAAGGATGAGAATGTAAACTTCTGGGTGGCCGAAGAATCAGAATAGGTGTTGATAGAGAATAGGGTCACCTCCTCCAGCGGGGTCAAAGAAAGTTGTATTTAGATTTCGATCTGTTAAAAGTATTGTAATGCCTGCTGCTAGGACTGGTAATGAAAGAAGTAGAAGAACAGCTGTGATTAATACTGATCATACAAATAGGGGTGTTTGGTATTGAGTCATAGCGGGGGGTTTTATGTTAATAATAGTAGTAATAAAATTAATGGCCCCTAAAATAGAGGACACTCCAGCTAGGTGGAGGGAGAAAATTGTTAAATCCACTGATGCTCCGGCGTGAGCTAGGTTGCCGGCTAAGGGTGGATAAACCGTTCATCCTGTACCTGCTCCAGCTTCTACTATGGAAGATGCTAGTAGAAGAAGGAATGATGGTGGAAGAAGTCAAAAGCTTATATTGTTTATTCGTGGGAATGCCATGTCAGGGGCTCCAATTATTAGAGGAACAAGTCAATTTCCGAAGCCTCCAATTATTATTGGTATAACTATAAAGAAAATTATTACGAATGCATGGGCTGTAACAATCACATTGTAAATCTGATCGTCACCTAGAAGGGCTCCTGGTTGTCCTAGTTCTGCTCGAATTAAAATACTTAGAGCTGTTCCTACTATTCCTGCTCAGGCACCAAATAATAAGTAGAGGGTTCCGATATCTTTGTGGTTAGTTGAAAAGAGTCAACGATTTACGAACATAGGTAAGGTGGCTGAGTAAGCATTAGACTGTAAATCTAAAGACGGGGGTTAAAGCCCCTCCTTATCAAGCCTTAAGGTGATAATCATGTCGGATTGCAAATTCGAAGGTGTAGGGAAGGTACCCCTACTAAGGCTTCTCCCGCCTCTTTTTTTTTATAGGCGGGAGAAGTAAATTGAACCCAGTAATAGGGTATTTAGCTGTTAACTAAATTTTCGTAGGTTTAAATCCTTCCATTCTAGTAAGGTCTTACCTTAATTAAAGTAATTGATTTGCATTCAATAAATGTAGGATGTAATCCTACAGTCCTTATCAGAAGTTAAACTTGTTTGTTTTCTAAGGGCTTTGAAGGCTCTTGGACTGTATATCCTAAACTTCTATGGAATTAATTGGGGGGAAAGAGGGAGTGTGAGGGTGCTTATTACTGTTAGTGTTGATATAATGAAGTTGTGTTTGAGGTTTGGGTGGTGGGATATTATTTTGGAGTTATTGTTGGTTGGAAATATAGTGAGCGAGGTAGAGTAAATTAGGCGTGTGTAGAAGAATAGGTTCAGTAGGGCTATTATGGCTATTAGTGTTGCTATGGTTGAGGAGTTATTTTTTAAGAGTTCTGAGATAATAATTCATTTTGGTAGAAATCCTGTGAGGGGTGGTAGGCCTCCTAGGGATAGGAGAATTAAAGAGGTTATGATAAGGATTATTGGGGCTTTATTTCATAATAGCGATATAGAGTTAATTGTTGTAGTTGAGTTTATTATAAGTGCGATGAATATTGGAATAGTTAATATGATGTAAATTACTAGGTTAAGGAGTATCAGGTTTGGGTTGTAAGGGAGGATAGCTATTATTCAGCCTATGTGAGCAATTGATGAGTATGCTAGAATTTTTCGTGTTTGTGTTTGATTTAGCCCACCTCAGGCTCCTACGAAAATTGATGAGATTGCGAGGATGGTTGTGATGGTTGGGTTAAGGAGATGAAAGATTTGAAATAGGATAGATAGTGGTGCAATTTTTTGTCAAGTTAGTAGGATTAACCCGATGTGAATTGGGATTCCTTGTGTGACTTCTGGAAGTCAGTAGTGGAATGGGGCTAAGCCTAGTTTTATAGATAATGAGATTAATATAAGGTTAAGTAGGATGTTGTTTGTTTGTTGTTGGAAGGTTCATGTACCTAATTGTTTATAATTAAGTACAATGGTTATTAATATAATTATTGAGGCTGTTGCTTGAGTAATGAAATATTTTGTGGCAGCTTCTGTTGATCGTGGGTTTTTTTTGTTAATTAAAAGTGGGATAATGGCTAGAAGGCTTAATTCTAGTCCTACTCATATTAGGAGTAAGTTGGAGCTGGCTATTGTGATTGTGGGTCCTATAAGGATGGAAAAATAAATAATGATTAGCGTGATAGGATTGATTAGTACGGGAAGGGTTTAAACCAACATTTTCGGGGTATGGGCCCGATAGCTTGATTAGCTGACCTTACTGTGTAGAATAGGGTGTATTGGTAGCACGGAGAATTTTGGATTCTCAGGTGTAGGTTCAATTCCTATTATTCTAGAAATAAGAGGGCTTAAACCTCTATAATTTACTCTATCAAAGTAATTCTTTTGTCAGACATATTTCTATGTGTAGGGTGGAATACCCGCTAGGAAAATTGGAATGGAGATGTGTCATATGCATAGGGCTAGTGTTAGTGGGAGGAAATTTTTTCATAAGAGATGTATTAGTTGATCATATCGGAATCGGGGGTAGGATGCTCGGATTCATAGGAATGTTGTTGATAGAAATAGTGTTTCTGTTATGAAATTGATTGAGTAAAGTTCTGGGAAGTTGATGAGATATAGTGGTCCTAGGAATACAATAGATGAGAGGGCATTTATTAGAATAATATTAGTATATTCGGCTATGAAAAATAGTGCGAATGGGCCTGCTGCATATTCGACGTTGAAGCCTGAGACTAGTTCAGATTCTCCTTCTGTTAGGTCGAAGGGGGCTCGGTTTGTTTCAGCTAGGGTTGAGATGTATCATATTATGGCTATTGGTCAGGCTGGGATTAGGAGCCAGGTATATTCTTGGGTGGTAATGAGTATTTGTAGTGAGAATGAACCACTTATTAAGAGGACGGAGAGTAGGATGATGGCTATTGTGACTTCGTATGAGATGGTTTGGGCGACAGCTCGTAGGGCACCAAATAGGGAATATTTTGAGTTGGATGCTCATCCTGATCATAGAATAGAGTAGACTGAGAGGCTTGATGTGGCTAAGATAAACAATATTCCTAGGTTTAAGTTAATGAGGGGGTGAGGTATTGGTAGGGGGACTCATAGGCTTAAAGCTAGGGTGAGTGATAGGGTGGGGGCAATGATAAATAGGGATATTGAGGTAGTTAGAGGGCGTATAGGTTCTTTTATAAATAATTTTATAGCGTCGGCGAATGGTTGTAGAATGCCGTATGGTCCTACAATGTTGGGTCCTTTTCGTAGTTGCATATAGCCTAGGATTTTTCGTTCTACTAGGGTGAGAAAAGCTATGGCAATTAGAATGGGGACTAGAAGTGTCAGGATATTAATAAAATACACTATTAGGGAGAGGATTTGAACCTCTGGGAAGAAGGTTTTAAGTCTTTCGCAATTGCCTGGCTCTGCCACCCTAATAACCTGGTCTAGGTTAAGTTTGTGGTACAAATATATTTTATTAAGATTTTTTCATAAATTAAATTGGGAGCGCTTTTTGTAAGGTGGCTCCATTTCTCTTGTCCTTTCGTACTGGGAGAAATTGTGAATAGATAGAAACCGACCTGGATTACTCCGGTCTGAACTCAGATCACGTAGGACTTTAATCGTTGAACAAACGAACCATTAATAGCTTCTGCACCATTGGGATGTCCTGATCCAACATCGAGGTCGTAAACCCTAATTGTCGATATGAACTCTTAAATAGGATTGCGCTGTTATCCCTAGGGTAACTTGGTCCGTTGATCAATAATTGGGTCAATAAGATACTTATGTTACTTTGACTTGTTGGTCTAAGTTAAAATCATTCGGAGGATTTTTTATTCTCCGAGGTCACCCCAACCGAAATTTTTAGTTTATATTTTGTTTTTTGGGCCGTTTGGCTGATGTCTTGTAAAATTAAACTAATAAATTAAAGCTCCATAGGGTCTTCTCGTCTTATTATAGTATTCCAGCCTCTTCACTGGAAGGTCAATTTCACTGATTAAAAGTAAGAGACAGTTGAACCCTCGTTCAGCCATTCATTCTAGTCCCTAATTAAGGAACAAGTGATTATGCTACCTTTGCACGGTCAGGATACCGCGGCCGTTTAACTTTAGTCACCGGGCAGGCGATGCCTCTAATACTTATCATGCTAGAGGTGATGTTTTTGGTAAACAGGCGGGGTTCGTGTTTGCCGAGTTCCTTTTACTTTTTTTAATCTTTCCTTATGGCACACCTGTGTTGGATTAACGGATTACTGCTAGGCAGTTTAATTAGGGGGTTAGTGCCTATGATTCGGTAATTGACAATGGTTATCCGGGTTGTCATACGCTTGTGCTAGGAGAATATTATTCTTGTTACTAATATTAACAGTATTTCATTTATATATTTATAGATTAGCCCAATTTATAGAATAGGAAGTGATTATTATTAGTGGAATTAGTGTTTATTTTATGTTGAGCTTGAACGCTTTCTTTATTGATGGCTGCTTTTAAGCCTACAATGGTTAAGTTGATATATGGTTGTTTATTCACTATTAAAGGTTTTTTCCATTCCTAAAGAGCTGTCCCTCTTTTGGCTATAATTTAAATTTACATTTTGATTTGTAGTTCTTATGGTAAATTTAAAGTTGAACTTAGGTTCATTTTTGGGCAACCAGCTATCACCAAGCTCGTTAGGCTTTTCACCTCTACCTAAAAATCTTCCCACTATTTTGCCACATAGACGGGTTGATTCATAAAATTGTTTTTAGGTAGCTCGTTTGGTTTCGGGGTTCTTAGCTAAAGTTCTTTTGGTTAAGATTTTTCTAGTTAATTCATTATGCAAAAGGTACAAGGTTTAATCTTTGCTTATTTGTACTTTGAATTAGTCTTTCATCTTTCCCTTGCGGTACTTTCTCTATAGCTCCTAATAGGTAAATTTCTTTCTCCAATACTTTTTGTTTATTAAATGTTTTAACTTACGTGGGGATATAGTTATATTTGTTGGTGTTAGGGCTAGGATTGGTTCAAAGTGTCCATTTTTCATGAATTCTTCTGGGTGTAGGCCAGATGCTTTATAGTTAAGCTACACTGTGATTATTCCAAGCACACTTTCCAGTATGCTTACCTTGTTACGACTTATCTCCTCTCATAAATTTATTAGTAAAATTATTTATAGGTATATTAATTTAGTTTGAGGAGGGTGACGGGCGGTGTGTGCGTACTTCATTGCGCTATTCAATCAAGCTCTCTATTCTTAATTTACTACTAAATCCTCCTTTGTCCTTTAGTTTCATAAAGGGTATCGTAATGTTCTTTGGAAAGAAAATGTAGCCCATTTCTTCCCTCCTCATTGGCTACACCTTGACCTAACGTTTTTATGTTTGTTCTTGTGCTTACTTTTGTACCTTTTTAGGGTTTGCTGAAGATGGCGGTATATAGGCTGAATTAGCAAGAGGTGGTGAGGTAAAGCGGGGTTTATCGATTATAGAACAGGCTCCTCTAGGTGGATATAAAGTACCGCCAAGTCCTTTGAGTTTTAGGCTGTAGCTAGTAGTTCTCTGGCAAATATTTTTGTATGTAAAATTATTTAGGTTTAAGGCTAAGCATAGTGGGGTATCTAATCCCAGTTTGGATCTTAGCTGTCGTGTATTATATTAATAGTTAGAATTACTTTCGTTATTGGGCTTAGGTCCTAACAATGAATTTTCACATATAAGTTGGATTTTAATTCTAGTATTTGAGTTATAGTTGACACGTTTTACGCCGAGAATAATTAGTTTGGGTTAATCGTATGACCGCGGTGGCTGGCACGAAATTTACCAACCCTAAGAGGTATAGCTTAGTCAAACTTTCGTTTATTGCTTAATATTTATCACTGCTGAGTCCCGTGGGGGTGTGGCTAGGCAAGGTGTCTTGAGCTATTTTATGTGCTTGATACCCTCTCCTTAAATTTTGATGTAAATGTTTAAGGGATTTTACACCGGTTTGTGGATGCTTGCATGTGTAATCTTACCTCCAACTAATTATAAGGCCAGGACCAAACCTTTGTGTTTATGGGATTTGAGCAATCCATCTAAGCATTTTCAGTGCTTTGCTTTATTATAAGCTACATTAAC